TGATTCCTAGAAGTAGTGCCTCTTCCTCTATGCCTCCTATTGGTACTAGTGGAGTAGGTTTGACCTAACCCATAGGTGTAACCTTTCGCTCAATACTCTAGAATCGACAATTGAAGCATTTGAGGCTGCATTAATCGGGGATACACGACAGAAGGGCTTGTTTTATTTACAAACTTCACCTTCAACAAGCGTAGATTTATTTCACTAATTTTTTCTTTTTTCTATACCCAATAAAATAATATAATAATAATGCGTCTTTCTCCTAAGACTAAGAGCGGTAAAAAAGAAAAAATAGAAATAAAATAATCAAATCGCACCATCTCGATAATAGGCGAATGCCTCTTTCTCGCCCGAAGTTGTCGGAATTATTTGTAATAAGATATTGGCTACAATTGAAAAGGTCTTATCAATAAAATTTCCATTTATTCGAGATCTAGACATAGGCAGAAATTCATTCTATAATTTCTTTTAATTACCTTTCGTGAGAAAATAATCCCACAAACAAAGGAATTTTACAGTACGAAATAACATAAAAACAGACTCATTAAAATGAAACTTCTACTTAAATTGTTTCTTTTTGACAGGAATCCATAAAAACTAAGAAATATTTGAAGCCGATTAGATTTCATCCAAATGAAAATAGAATGGATGAAAATAGAATAACCGCCCGTTTTGTGTTGTGTGTATAACGGGTATACACTATACAATTAAATCTAAAAATTCCTGGGGCGTTTCATGAATTTGGAATAAATCTATGGGGTAAGGGGTTCTTGTTGAAAGATCTAAAATTGGAAAGTCATTTTAGAATTTTTATGAAAATAGAATATTTGGCAAAGGTTTTCTCTTTTTATAGTTAAAAGAGAGTGTACGCACCTATTCAAAAACCTAATATGAATGAATCACTATTCACTCGGTTTATGAACCATAATCATTATGTAGGAGAGATGGCCGAGTGGTTCAAGGCGTAGCATTGGAACTGCTATGTAGGCTTTTGTTTACCGAGGGTTCGAATCCCTCTCTTTCCGTATTCTTCACCCAATTCGCCAATGTTATTGACCGCAATATATCAAATCAAATAACAATGGACACCATTATTCCAACAGTTATACCTTTCTTTGATATGTATTCTCGAGTCCTAATCCAAATTTCTGTGGTATGGAAAATACTGAAAAGAATGGACAAGGAATGAAAATCCCCCTATCAATCTATGATACATGAATGGTAAAAAAATCCCCGGATAAAACCTCTTCCCTCGGGTCTCTTTATATAGGTGAAAGGGAGGGCAAAATTTTCCGAATCCTTGTTAGTTTAGTTAGGTTTAAGTCTGACGAGAATAATATTCTACAACTAGCAATTCATTTATTTTCAAACCGACCCATTTACTATCTATTATTTGATTGACCGATCCTTTATATTGGAATGGGTGAAAAGTCAAATGTTTTGGCAATTCCTCACGGGAGGATGAATCAAGATAATTTTGAACCAGAGACTTAGATTTTTTTTGTTCATCTCTCACTGTAATAATATCTCTGGGTTTGCAGCGATAACTTGGTATATCTACCATACGACCATTAACTAAAATATGTCTATGGTTAACCAATTGGCGGGCTTGAGGAATAGTCGAAGCCATACCTAATCGAAAAAGGATGTTATCCAACCGCATTTCAAGTAATTGTAGTAAAACCTGACCTGTTGACCCTTTTGCTTTTCCGGCGATACGAACGTATTTAAGTAATTGTTCTTCTGTAAGACCATAATGAAAGCGCAATTTTTGTTTTTCTTCTAAACGAATACGATATTGAGATTTTTTACCGGGGCGTAATTGGTTTCGAAGATCGCTTCCAGCTCTAGGCTTTTTACTAGTTAGTCCCGGTAAAGCCCCCAGACGACGTATTTTTTTGAACCGAGGCCCTCTGTAACGCGACATAAATACTCCTTATGAAATTTCATAAATCTAAATTAAACTAAACTAAATGATAAATATAAAAATGGAATCTAAATATAATAAATAAAATAATAAAAGAAATTAATCGAAATTGATATTGATTCAGTATTGTACTTGTACTACTACTACAAAGAATAATTCGAAAGAATAATTAGATGAATTGTATCAATATCCCGGCCTTAACTTAATATTTATATATTATATATAATTATATATAATTTATAAAATATATTAATATAAAACTATTAACTATTAAATAATATACTAAAATAGTAAATAGTAAGAATATCAAAATATAAAAATAAGGGTTCTTTTCTTGATTGATTTGGTCTACATAGATCGAACTCCTCCCATTTTTAAAAAAGAATTGGAAGTCCTTATGAGATAATAGATGGGTGTCCTTGGGGAAAAGGGGAAGAAGCCTTTTCCATTTCTTTGATTTCACATTGTAAAAAAAAAATCAAACATATGGAGAAAAGCCAGCTATCGGAGTCGAACCGATGACCATCGCATTACAAATGCGATGCTCTAACCTCTGAGCTAAGCGGGCTCGCA